ACCACTATAATTTTGAAAATGAACATTGAAATGTCCCTCAAAAGTAAGTAAATAGATCCGAAACATATAAAATGCGGTTAATCCTGCTGTAGAACAAGCTATTATTGCGAAAATAGGTGAATACAACCAACTAGCATTAAGAATTTCATCTTTGGACCAAAAACAAGCAAGGGGGGGAATACCACAAAGAGAAAGTGTACCTACTAAAAAAGCATTTTTTGTAATTGGTACATGCTTTTTTAAACCTCCCATAAGAACCATATTCTGACTTTTATCTGGAGAATATCCAACAATAGCTTCCATTGAATGAATAATAGATCCGGATCCTAAAAACAACAATGCTTTCGAATAAGCATGAGTAATCAAATGAAATAAAGCGGCTCGATAAGACCCCATACCTAGAGCTAACATCATATAACCCAATTGAGACATTGTAGAATAAGCTAAACCTCTTTTAATATCTTTTTGAGCAAGAGCTAAAGTAGCTCCTAATAATACTGTTATTATACCTATTAAAGATATGAAATTCATTATGTAAGGTATGATTCTAAAAAGAGGAAGAAGTCGAGCTACAAGAAAAATGCCCGCTGCTACCATAGTAGCGGCATGTATAAGAGCCGAAATAGGAGTAGGGCCTTCCATGGCATCAGGTAACCATACATGAAAGGGGAATTGTGCCGATTTAGCAACTGCACCGGCAAATAAAAGAAAGGCACACAAAGTAAGAAATAAAAAAGGAACCTCATTATTAGAAATCAAGTTATTGAATATTTGGAACAAATCCCGAAATTCAAAACTACCGGTTATCCAATAAAGACCTAAAATTCCTAATAATAAACCAAAATCGCCTACACGATTCGTTACAAACGCTTTTTGGCAAGCAGTCGCCGCACTAGGTCGTGTGAACCAAAAACCTATTAATAGATAAGAACACATTCCAACTAATTCCCAAAAAATATAAATTTGGATCAAATTTGAACTAGTAACTAATCCCAACATGGAAGTATTGAAAATACTCATAGAAGCAAAAAATCGCAAATATCCTTGATCATGAGACATATAATTGTCACTATAAAAAAGAACCAAAATTCCAACAGTAGTAATTAATATTAACATAATAAAAGTAAGTGGATCGATTAAGTGACCGAACTCTAAAGAAAAATCATTATTAATGGTCCAAGACCATACATATTGATAGATAAAACTTCTATTTATTTGCTGAATAGATAGATAGACCGAAAGTATCATAACTATACTTAAGAATAAAATACTAGGAAAAGCCCACATACGGCGAAGATTTTTTGTTGCCGTTGGAAAAAGGAGAAGTCCCATTCCTATTAACATAGGAACTGGAAGTGGAATGAAGGGGATAATCCATGAATATTGATATGTATATTCCATAAAAAAACCTTTTTATTTTTAATTAATTCTTTCTAATTCACCGGCTCTTATATCTTTTTATAGGTTCAATAAAAAATCAAGATATGGAAAACTAAAATAGACTTTTCTATTCCTAATTATTCTGAATCTTTCTTCTTTACCCAATACTTCAAATATTCAAATCAAGAAGTTCGAATTGGTCAAATGATATGAATATGATCAAGTTACTATTTATATTTAAAATGAAATAACACACTAATTCATTTTATTAATATTGAATATTAAGTAAGATTTTTAGGAAAATGCAGAAAAAAAGTCAATTATTATTACGTATTACGATAATTTATATCCATAGAGCAAATAATTATACCAAAATAGAGTAGTTAATACATTACTTTATATTGATATAAATAATAGGATGATCCATATCAAAACTGGCCCCCCCAAAAAAGAACTAGTTCTTTTTTTTTTAGTTCGTTTATTCATAATCATTAACTAATTCATGGTAGAACTGATTATTTTCCATTCGAATAAAAGACATTTCTTTTTCTTTGTAGAAAACGCTAGAATATCCCACACTTTTGTTTCAATACCAGGGAGAAGAAATAGACTTAAAAGAAAAGACGAAATTACTAAGATGACTTTTAGAAAATCATGTATCCTTTGATTAACTACTAGTTTAATTCGAATTTTAAAATCAAAAAAATGTGTACTCGCTCTTTTCTTTTTCTTTTGAGCTTGACCAACTAATAAAAAACTACAGTAATTTAAAGAATTTGGAATTTGTTAGGTAAGGATTGGTTTTTTTGAACTTTTTGGTGTATTTTGTTACATGTATAAATAGAGCACGACGAAAATAGACAGAGATATAAAAAAAAAAAGAAAAAATGGAATTGTTTGACCAATAGATGTCTTTCACATTCAACTAGAGAAATGAATAACTTTTTCAAATTTTTCATGGCAGTTCCAAAAAAACGTACTTCTATCTCAAAAAAACGTATTCGTAAAAACATTTGGAAAAGGAAGGTATATTGGGCAGCGTTGAAAGCTTTTTCCTTAGCGAAGTCTCTTTCTACCGGGAATTCAAAAAGCTTTTTTGTGCGACAATTAAATAGTCAAA